GAGGAAAGTAGGGGAAATGGCCGATACTACTGGAAGGATTCCTCTTTGGCTAATAGGTACTTTAACTGGTATTCTTGTTTTAGGTTTACTAGGTCTTTTCTTTTACGGTTCATATTCTGGATTAGGTTCATCTTTATAGTAATAGGATGGACTGGATTTTAGACATTCAAAACTAAGAACTTAACGGGTCCTTGCCCTCTTTTGTTTGATTAGAGTGGAAAGGACCCGCTGATTCCTTATTCTTATAAGTATACTTTTATTTATGAAATAAATCAAAAATTACAAGGATGCCTTTGATTGAAACCCTTCTATTCTTTTGTTTATAAATCATGTTTGTTAAGTTGAATTCATCAGTTGATTCATAGTCTTTACTCTTCATCCCAAACCAAAATATTCACTTTTATGAAAGAAATAAGAAAATATTTCGATTTTCTGAGAAATATTCTATTAACTATAAATTTAATTTCTTTCTGTGAATGAGACTTTCAATCATTTTTAGTATTAGTACTAGTAAACTATTAGAACCTTAATCGAAACTACTTTTAGAATCAAAAAAACTTTGATCCGACCATAAATAAGGATTTGGACATTCGTCAAAATAAAATCTAACTTTGAACTAAAACAGTCAAAATTTTTTTTTCAAAGTTATTCAAAGTTAGAAGTTGAACTTAATTGAATAAGTTAATAAATCCTATTTGGTCAATCAATCCCTTCCCGACAGAAATCCTTTTTTTCTTTGTTTGTTCACTACTTTATCTGATTTATCTGAACCGAAACTAAAAAGTTTAAATAAACTAAACCGGGAAAGGAAAGAAGAATTATTATTTCAATACAAGACGACACAAGAAAAGAGTGCAAAATCTTTTTTCTTGTGTCGATCAAATAGAAGATTAGAAAGACAAGTAATCCTCCCTAAAAGTATTTGTTTTTTTTCATTTTTCCCACCCTTACCGCTTTTTTTGTATTTTATTTATATGTTTATTGAGTATTACTCAATATGCATATGCAATAAGAGACAAAAATCTGTCCTGCAAAACAATATAAATTCTAAAAAAAGAGAGCAAAAAGATTTAAAGGATTTTTGGATAATACAAAATTTTATTGTCAAGAAATCGACTAACTTTATTTTAAATAATTTATGGACTTAGAAATTCATTTCATACAATTGAACTTTTTCAAACTGTTTCTTTTTCAGAACTAAAAACACTTGTGCCAAAATAACAGATGTGAAGAATAACAAAAGGCCTTGGATGCGTAATGGATCTTGAAGAACTATTTCCGCATCTCCCTGACCAAAACCTCCTACATTTGGATTGCTTGTTAATGGTTGATCAAGCTTGATAGATTCACCCTCTGAAACAAGAAGTTCTGGCCCCGGAGGTATAACATCAACCAATTGACGTCCGTCTAACGCATCAACTATGGTTATTTCATATCCACCTTTCTCTTTACGTACTATTTTGCTTACTGTACCCGCCGATGTAGCATTATAGACTGTATTATTACTCTTGTTACCATTAGGATAAATCTGACCCCTTCCTCTGTTTCCGCCTACATATATAGGATATTTTAAGAAGTGAATGTCTTTCTTCGTCGAAGGGTCAGGAGAAAGAATAGGAAAGACAATTTCACTATATTTCTGACCAGGAACAGGACCTATAACAAGAATATTTTTTTTATTGGGACGATAACTCTGAAAAGACAAATTTCCTATCTTTTCTTTCAACTTAGGAGAAATACGATCGGTTGGAGCTAGCTCAAATCCCTCGGGTAAAATAAGAACAGCACCCACATTCAAACCCCCTTTTTTACCATTAGCAAGAACTTGTTTCAATTGCATATCATAAGGAATTCGAACAACGGCTTCAAATACAGTATCAGGAAACACAGCTTGCGGAACTTCAATCTCCACAGGCTTATTAGCTAAATGACAATTGGCACATACAATGCGTCCAGTTGTTTCTCGTGGATTTTCATAAGCCTGTTGCGCAAAAATGGGATACGCATTTGAAATAGATACTCGACTTAGTACATATATCATGATCAACACATAAACATAAATGGATCGAGTCATTTGTTTTTTTACCCAATAAAAAGGATTTCTATTTTGCATGTCCAATTAGATATTTTAGAAATTATACAATAAATTACATAGAAAACTAGTCTAGTTTCCTATAAAGAATCTGTTATCGTTGTACTGACATAGTACTGAAATAGTTTGTTGAGAATATAGAACTAATACCTTGAACAGGTAAAAATAGAAAAAAGTCACTAAAAAATGATTAGAAAAATAATTCTGATTGAATTGAGATAAGAAGATGAAATTAAAATTTCATTCATTCATTGAATGATAAATTACTACAAGCGAAGGAGATACACGATTTAAATAATGGAAGATCCAACATTTCACAATTGTATCTAGAATAACTGGAAAAGTAGAAACAAGACCAGATATAATCTGGTCCTTATGTGTCAACCCAAAATCCTTGTAGACCGAACCAATTAGGAGTTCCCAACCATGAGTTGAATGAAATCCAATTCCTAAATCAGTAACTAAAAGAATTGAGAAAGCTTTTATTGTGTCACTTAAGTTATAGAAGAATTCCTGACCCCATGAATTAAGAATGATAAGTTCCTCATTACCCAGAATAAAATAACCATTTAAAATACTGAAACAGATTAGATTTGTTGACAAATGCAAAAGGAGATGAAAATTATCTTCATTGTATGTATTAACTAATTCTATCGTTTCTTTGTGTATTCCTATACTGGGTTTTTGTATATATGTTTCCGAGTACTCTTTTAGAATTTCCTCTAACAAAAGAAACTCTTCTAATTCTATGAATCTTTCTAAAACATGTTTCTCTTGAATAAAATTCAAGAGAGTTTCGGATTGACTCGTATTCCACCAATTACTAATCCAAAGTTCTAAACATTTTTGAAATGAAAGAAAGACTGCCCAGGGCAAAAATGCTATAGATGCAAAATATGGGAAAGAGTAGAATGTTTTCTTTTTTTTCATTTTTTTTTTGTAAATGAAATAGTTAATAAACCTCCTTTATCCAATGATTCTAAATAATATTTATTTCTTTTATATAAGATATTGAATGAAATATTACTTTTCTAACAAGCAGGGTATGGAATCTATTATTTTCTTTGTATACTAATTTAGTTCTTAGATTCTTAGACCTAAACAGAGTATAGAAATAGAATAAAGGTTCTTTTTCTTTTTTTACTGTTTCGAAGTCTTTCACCGTGCTGTATAACCAAAACTCAGAAAAAGAAAATTTCAATTCCAAATCTTCTATCTCAAAAAACAACAGGATTTATTACAACATTTATATTCGTATAAATCTCTACTTCAAAAATATTAATTTATAAGAAAATAAATTTCTTACTTTTCCCCTTTTTCTAGTATACCAGAATGGAATTGGAACCTACATATACGTATACGAGATATATTTGGCATATAAAAAAAGTAGTATACCAAAAATTAATTCTTTTCTGAATTGATTATTAATTTAGAAAAGATTACTCTAATTTATTAGAGTAAGATTCATAGTAATTTCATATCATAGAAGTTTTTTTCTTTTTAAATATCCTTCTCTTTTTTTGTTTTATTCTATGTGTGTTTTATTCGCTATAAATTCAAGGGAAAAGAAAATCGAAAAATGTAATATGTTTTGTTCAAATGAACATTTCAAAAAGACTTGAATTGGATTCAAAATGGAATCCACGATTCACGAATTCCTTTTCTTCTTCCTGATTTTGATTCTTCATTCAATTCATTTCAAAATACTTCAATTGGTACACACAAGAAATAGGCCAATTCGACAGCTTTTTGTTCAATCTCACGTGGCGTCAAAAAATTATCATCCGTACGAGTCAAGGGAATGGACCCTTGGCCCCTTATTTCCATATAAAGTACACGACGAGAATAAAAGCCCTCTTTATCCTCAACTCGGATTGATTGGATATCTTTCATAAGGAAGCGAAGAAAGATGCGACGATTTAGTCCAGGAAATCCCCAACGAAAAATACATACAATTCCTTTTTTTCTATCAAATAGGTCATAACCACTCCCTACGTTCCAAAAAATGGTGCACCACAAATAGGAACTCATAAATAGACCTGCGATCCCGTAGAAAGACATTATGAGTCCTTGTGGAAAAAAAATTATTTTTTGAGATGGAAATAAGGATATGATATTTCCACTAAAATAACTGGAAGTTCCAACCACTAAGAATCCTAGTGAACCTAAAAAAAGAATAAAAGACCAGAAAAAATTACTTGTTTTTCGAGACCCCGTTAGAAATTCTATCCATATATCTTTTGATCGCCAATTCATACTATACTAAATCCAGTTGTGTTCGATTGGAATTGATAAAATAACCCAATCTTGACTTTATTTTTCTTGATTCCCTTGGAACTTTTATAAATTAGTAATTAAAATAATTGATTAGATAGATTAGATATTAGCATTATTCGATAGTTCCCAACTACTCTACGTAATGTAGAGTAATTGGGAGTTTTCTTTCCTATTTATTCTTTATTCAAACTATTTTCCCACCTTAAACTAACTATACTCTGTAAATCTAGGATTTATAAAATATTATTTTTTTGCACATAAATAAATAAAAAAATAATTGAAAATGCTGGAAATATGAGACCTATTAAAGGTACAAAAATAGAAGGTAAACTAAGATCTGTCATAGAATGGGTGCTTCGATTTGAATTTCATATTCGTATATCTATATTTCAATTTCTTTGTTTTTTTACCTTTCTAGTCTAGAATTATTTCGATTTTTTTGATTCGATAGGTTTTTTTAGTCTTGATTCTGGAATAACTCTTTTCTTTTTTTTTTATTTTTGAAACCTTGGATTTTTCCTCTCTCATATTTTCTACCTCACGAACTTTTTTCAAAAAAGAAATAATTTGAAAAACTTCTTTTTTTCAAGAATGAAGAAAAAAAGAACTAAGGAATGTACTATTCACCCTATAAAGGAGATTACGGTTTTTGGTTTTGAATTACCTACTTAACTTAGGGGTTAGAATATTATTTTCATACGGGAGTAGTCTTTCTTTGGTTCAAATGCAATTGTAGATAAAAGATTGTAGATAGAAGTTATTAGATATCACAGTATTGACTCTACTAAAAACTTCTCCCTATTTAGTTTTTTCCTTGTATCCGATTCAAATTAATTGTCATTAGTTAGAGAATCATTAGTTAGAGAATTTTTGAAATATGCTTTTTTTTATTTAGACATGTCTACTTCTTATGCATTATGCACAAATGATTTCTTGATCATATGTTCCCTTGATCCATATGATTAAGGGGGATCATTGCTTTTTGGATTTGTAGTTTACGTATCCAACAATGATTCGGAAGAGGTGGGATTCTCCTCTGCTTGATATAGTTTTTTTTATTCTAGTATTTGAATTTGAATCATAATCACTTATCTCGATCAGCACTCTATCTTCCAGTACCAGGCGTATACGATTTCGACGTATAAGATAACCCAGAATGGTTTGACTATGATGATCCAAACGTACGTAGGACATGATATCTTTTATTTTATTGGTTCCACAAGAGTTCTTTTTTTCCTCCTAAAAAGAAAGAACAATATTTTTTCGCATTATGATAACTTATGCTCATCCCAATTGAACAAATAGAGGAAAAAAAGAAAAAAGTCTACATTAAATGTTAATAGATGTGGATTCATTTTTGATACATGAATTCGAAAATAGAAATTCAGGATTCAATTTTTTTAGTTTGAATTCGACGAAAAAGGAAAAATTCTAAGAACTCTTATTTGCTTGGATTCAAATCTGACGAGAATAATATTCTACAACTAAGAACTCATCTATTTGCAAACCAACTTCTGGCCTATCTATTATTTTTTTTACTCGTCCTGTATAGTTTTTTGAAATAGTCAAATGTTTTGGCAATTTATTTTGGGCAGATGAAGCAATAGATTTTTTAACAAGATCAAAAGATCTTTCGTTATCCTTTATAGTAATAATATCTCTGGGTTTGCAACGATAACTTGGTATATCAACTATATGACCATTAACTAAAATATGTCTATGGTTCACCAATTGTCTGGCTCCAGGAATGGTCGAAGCCATACCCAAACGAAAAAGGATGTTATCCAAACGCATTTCAAGCAGTTGTAACAAAACTTGACCTGTTGATCCTTTGCTTTTTCCAGCGATATGTATATATCTAACTAATTGTCGTTCTGTCAAACCATAATGAAAACGTATTTTCTGTTTTTCTTCTAAACGAATACGATATGGTTTTTTTTTTTTCCTAAAAGGAATTTTAGCATCAACAGGTCTAAATTTCAATTTTCTATATTTCTTTCTTTGAACTAGTCCTGGTAAAGATCGCAGACGGCGTATTTTTTTGAAACGAGGTCCTCGATAACGAGACATAAAAATTCCTCCTTTTTTTTTTTTATGAGAATTTCATTTTGAAAAATCAAAATTAAAACTGAATTAAAGGATAAACAAAACAAGATCGTAAAGTAAAATACTAAAAAAAAAAAGTATCATCAATTGGATTTTTTGTATATAGATTTTTTTGATTAAAAGTTGAGACTGGTTCTTTTTTTTGTAGAGATTATAGATTTCAATCTCTATAATTTTTTTTCTTATTTAATTAATAAATCTAATTAAGAAATCATAGATAAAGATTGTTTTCACTTAATCGAAAGTTCTTTTTTAGTTATTAGAAAGATTATTGCTGAAATAAAACAAGGTATATCATAATATACATCTTATAGAAATATAAGAACATATTTTTTTATACAAATTTTCTTTTACTTAAAAAAAACTCAAGAATTTTTTTTTGACCAATTCTAAAATGAGAATAAAATAGTAAAATGCAAGCAGATGAATTAGAAAAATTTTTGCTCAATCATTATTTTAAATGATTTATAATGATATTATAAGTGAAACTTCATAAAATAAAAAATTGAAAATATTTCAATTTTATTTAAAGTAGTTAAATTCTAGTTAAATAAATTTCAATAATATATCAGATCAAAAAAATAGAAAAAAGAATTTCTATTCTTTTTTATTTACTCTTTTAGGTTTTGAAACTTTGTTAGGTTTTGAAAACAAGAATAAAGAGGCCTTTCTTTGAAAAAAGAGACATCATGTTATGGAATAATTCCGAACAAAACAAATAAATAAAATTTAAGAGACTAAATTCTTACTGAAGAATTTTCAGTACAAACATATTATGTTTGATAAATTAAACATTAGAAGTTTCAGTACAAACATATTCTATTTGATGAATTAAACATTTCTTTCTGGTTTGGAAAAAAGAAAGAATATGGTATTTTACTAAAATTTTTTTATTTCTTTTTCTTTTAAATAAAAGAAATTCTTAGAATAAATTTCATTTTCGAATTGAAATTCTGCTTTAATATATTTTTATTAATATTAATAAAATGTAAACTATATCTTTTGTTTCATAAAGGAAACATACCTGGGACGGAAGGATTCGAACCTTCGCAATAACGGGACCAAAACCCGTTGCCTTACCGCTTGGCGACGCCCCATTTCCATCGATTTTCTATTCGAAACTAATAGAAATTTTTATTATTATCGAATAATAATATATTAATTCTCTTTATTCTTCAATCCCAATCCAATTCCATAAATTGGGATTGGAAGTGTTTTTGCTAGTATTTAACCAACATTTTTTGTTACGACGGACGAAACATAAAAATTTGAAGTTTGAAAAACTTCCATTAACAAAATTGATTGTAACTAACTTATATATATAATGAGTTTATATATAATGATAAAAAAAGAAACTTATGTCAAGAGTTTTATTTAATATATTGAAAATCATCAAAATTGAAAATGAAAATGCTCAATATATCAGACGCTTCTGAACCAGTTGTATAAAATATACATATATGTTAAGATAAAAAGAGGGTAAAAATGGAATCCAACGTTTTTTTCTTTTTTTTGGGAAAGCGAGAGATTTTTTATTTTTCAATTAAAATTAAAATAAAGAATCTATAAAAAAAATCGATTCTCGAAATCGAACCGTTGACCATTGCATTACAAATTGGATGCTCTAACCCATGAGCTAAAGAGATTCCTATTAAAAATATTAAATTAAATTTAATTGTAGTTTTATTCTTCGAAAGAAGACTTCTTCAAAAAATAAAAAATATTTTTTATTTCAAGGCCTTCAGTACTGCTTTTTTAGCATGGATAATTGAAGTGAAAAAAAAAGAAAAAACCTTGATAGGAGTTTCCAGTATCCCGAATCTATTTTACGATTCAGAATTATATTCGAATTTTTTCTCTTTTTGCCAAGATACTTGAATCAAATCTACTAGTTACAGAATATTTTGTAATGAGTTGGATATCTTAAGTATCAGCGTCCTTTTATTTTTATAGAAAGAATCTAAATCTAAGAAAAAGAACTATCCTACTCCTACCTAAAAAGTGTTATCTACCATCATAGCAAGTAAAAAGTAGTAGAGTAGTACAGATAAAACTTCTTTTCAGAAATATTCGATCAATTTACGTAGTAAAAATCCATATGATGAGATGATGCAAATTCAAAAAAGAATTGACCAATTAAAGTAACATCCACTGTAGGGTAAACCATCCTCTCTCAAGCTTCTCCGGCTGATTCTACTCTAATCCTAAAGAAATAGACTTAGATTCCTAGAGAAATAGACTTAGAGAAAAAGTCAGTTCTTGTTCTACAAAAAATCATACTAGCCCTTTTCCCCGCGTTTTTGGATGGTATAAAAAGGTTTTTGAAGACAAAAGTCATCGGTTCAAATCCAAGGAAGGCCCTTTTTCCTATTTCCTTTTTTGTTTTTCAAAGGAACTCTATTTTTTTTTTAAGAAAAAATGAGCTCTCATTAACTAGTCATAATATCCAAATACATACATAGTATTTTAACATTTTAACACATATAGATAAAAATGGAGATAATATAGGATAGGATTAAAAATTTGATTGATCGTTTTTTATAATTAAGATATTATATGAAAGTAGAAATCCTTGTATTCTCATTTGAGAATGAGAATCGAGAAAAGGATTTAGGATTTGGGAAAAACCTAAAGAAAAGGAAGAATTTTTCAATCTGTTTTTCTCATTTTTCTCTTATAATTATAAAAATAATTTATAAAATTATCTAATCTACAAGAACGAAATCTTTTTATGCTTAATATCTTTAGTTTAATCTGTATCTGTCTTAATTCTGTCTTTTATCCGAGTAGTTCTTTCTTCGCCAAATTGCCTGAAGCTTATGCGATTTTCAATCCAATTGTAGATGTTATGCCTGTTATACCTGTACTCTTTTTTCTCTTAGCTTTTGTTTGGCAAGCTGCTGTAAGTTTTCGATGAAATTTGAAATCTTTTAATAAATCAATTCGAAAAATGGATATTAAAAAGCGACTTATAATATAGTGCCTTATATTATAGTTATTCCCAGAATCGAGATTAATATGCAATTAATCATTGCAGCAATAAATTGGAATCAGCTTTTTTTCTGTCTGTTCTGATCTTCCAATGAGTGCAAACCTTTAAGTTTCTAAAATAACTAATTCTTAAATACGAGAAAAAATTTGAAAAAAAAAAGATTCTTTCTCTTAAACTTAAGAAAACAAGGTTTTTTTTCGTAAGAAAAGGTAATTTATTCCCTTAAAAACAAAAAAAAGATCTTGGAGATTTTATAATGCTTACTCTCAAACTTTTTGTTTACACAGTAGTTATATTCTTTGTGTCCCTTTTTATCTTCGGATTTTTATCTAATGATCCAGGGCGTAATCCTGGGCGTGAGGAATAAAAGCAAGAGATTCTTAGTTTTTCTTTTTTTCTTTAGTTTTTTTTATCATTAATTTTCTTATGATACAATAATATGAATCAAAATTCTTCTGAATCCAAAAATACTAAATCATAAGAGACAGCGGAAAGAGAGGGATTCGAACCCTCGGTACAAAAAATTCGTACAACGGATTAGCAATCCGCCGCTTTAGTCCACTCAGCCATCTCTCCAAATTCATTAAAAATCAATGATTTTTTCTGCGCTGTGATGTGATATATCAAATAAAGATTTAGAAAAATCCTTGTTTTTTTATTCTATTTCAATAGAAATAGAAAGTACAATTTTATTAGGAAATCTACTTTTCTATATTATATTCTTGAATATATATTATTCAAATTCATATATACTAATAAAAAAAAATGATTTTGAATTAATCACTTTCTTACAATAAATTATAAAAGCAAGATATAAAAGTATAAAAGATATAAAGAAACATATCGAAATATTTCGAATTTTCTTATCAAAACATTATAAGATAAGAAAATTCGAAATAGAATATATATTATATTTCGATAATAACTTAAATATTTTGATAATAACTGAAATTACTTCAAAAAAAATTTTTCTTCAAATTACTTAATTTTATTTTTTTTTAGTTAATTTTTTTTTTACGGAATCTTACCCCAGCCTGATCTGGTTAAAAACTAACCAAGCTTTTCCTTCTCTACTCTTAGTTCAAGGAATATTTCATGGATCATAAGGATCCAATGTTTTTTTATATAAAAAAAAAAACAAAAATATTATATTAACAATAATATTGTTTATTGAAACAGCAACAACAATATAAATTATCATTTTCATATTTCTGTTTCATTCTCATATCTAAAAGTATGATTATTATTATATATATCGGATTCTTTTTGGATTTTATATCCTTTTTTTTTTCAAATCAAAGATGACTCTTGATTAGTTAGTCAAGAATCAAAACATTTTATAACATTTCATATATATATAACTAGTCTTTCATATTGTTAAAAACTATTCATATATGAAATATATATTTTTGAAATATTTGAAAAATATTTCGATCAAATTTAATAGAATTTTATCGCATTAGAATTAATTTATTTATTACATAAATCTCCTTTTTTTATTTAATAAAATTTCTTCCAATTGAGATGAATTACTATATTATCAGATAAGATCTATCTATTTGCTAAATTAAGATCTATCTATTTGCTAAATTAAGATCTATCTGATAAAATATGTTAGCAACATTGAAAAAATAAAAAACATATAAAAAATCTATCTTTTTTATAGTTGACTTAAAAAAAAAAATTCTTCATACATATGGAATAAAAACCTTGAATTTATTTAGTAATGATAATGACTTCTTTTCAAACAAGAAAAAAAGTAACAAAAAATCTAACAAGAGATCTAGAGATTTCTATCTTATTATATTAGATAGAAACTTATGTTTTTAATTGAAGAATTTTTATGAAAAAAATGAAACTTTATTGATTTTTTTGATTTATTCTCTACGTGGAGACCAAATATATGGTATGGCAAAATCAAAATTCTCAGAATTCAGATGCTATCTTTATTCTATCTCATATTTATTCGACAAATGATGTATTTATATACTATAATACATATATAGCGGGTATAGTTTAGTGGTAAAAGTGTGATTCGTTCTATTAAAAATATAACTTAAAAGTTAAGGGATCCTTCAGTTTTTTCTGGGATCAAAAAATTTTTTTTCTATTTATAAAAAAAGGGTTTCATCCTTATCCTCTCAATAGAATTTTGTATTTGAGGAAACATATACATTATCACGATTCTTTCTTTTTCAAAAAAAGCTAATTGAAATTGGATATTCAATTATGGATAGAAAGTCGTGAAGCATAATTTTGAATTGGATTGAAATGTATCCAGTTTATACTTAAAGTATAAGTAAAGGATCTATGGATAAAGATGCAAAAGTTGATTTCTAATCGTAACTAGATCTTCGATTTTTTAATTCGAAAAAAGAATTTTTTGAAGCAAAATAGTTCAAAAATGATGGTTCTAATTTGCTAGAACCATGAAAATATTCTATATTCAGCTCGGTAGAAACGAAATTCTTTTCCTGAAGATCATACAAATAAAAATAGAAAACGAAGTAACTAAACTAGAGAGATTTGATATAATTGATTTCTCTTCTTCAGAAGGATCATCTAAAAAGCAGATAATTTTAGATACATTCAGACAGAAAAGCTGACATAGATGTTATGGATCTAATGTATCCTTGATGAGAATACATTAATCAATCTTCCATAAAGGAGCCGAATGAAACAAAAATCTCATGTTCGGTTTTGAATTAGAGACGTTCAAAATGATCAAGCAACGTCGACTATAACCCCTAGCCTTCCAAGCTAACGATGCGGGTTCGATTCCCGCTACCCGCTTTTTATTTCTTATATATGTATCCTAAGTTTTTATATACATCTTTTCTTTTTCTCTCAACCAATTTGTAAAAAATAGAAAAAAAATCTTTGTTTGATCTAAACAAAATCAAATTTGGTATGAAAAGCGTCCATTGTCTAACGGATAGGACAGAGGTCTTCTAAACCTTTGGTATAGGTTCAAATCCTATTGGACGCAATTTCTCTCATCTTGTTTAATTTAACAATTTAACACAAAACTTAGTTCACGGAATGGATCATAAATAAGGTATCCAAGAATAATTACTGTGAAATAACTATTCCTGACATATCTATATCCAAATAACTTACTTATCCTCATATGGATTAAACGAATCTATAATTCAACAAGATTTATAAAAATTATATATCTTAGAATAAATGAATAAATTTTTTTTATGAAAAAAGAAAAAGAAGTCTTTATGTATCCCTCTTTTTCTTTAATAAAAATTCATTGAAATTTTTTGAGGATTTGATTTATCTACCCTCATCCTTTCTTCCAGACATTTCGTGATTTGCCCTGTAAATCCTAAAGCAGAAATAGGAAAAGTTGGTATGCCCTCTAACTCCCTTACTAACTCTTCTATCTTAAACTTAAATCGAAACTTATTAATAATGGAAAAAATTAAAAAGCTCAGATACTTGAGCATAAATTTCTTTTTTTTTTTCAAAATAGTTTTCTTTTTTTTCTATTATACCTATATTGTCTATTATAGATACATTCTTCAAATCTATTTTGTCTAAAAAATCTTTTGTTGTTTTGATGTTATCTTTTTTGAGATTTTTCAAAGTATTTAATGAAAATGCTAATCGGTTAATGGAAAATTTCTCAACAGAAAAACAAGAGGATATTAAAACCTCTCCTTCGTAGTTTTTTGATACAAACTTTGAGCACCAGTGATCTCGGTCGAAGTCGCATTTTAAATCGTAGCAAAAAAACCAAAAATCGTAGTTGAAATCTTTTATTTTTTCAACTAGCAACTAGAAATGATTCCAAAGCCCTTTTTGAGGATTTTTATCTTACGGTCTGTGTGTTTTTTTTCTTATTTTGCTTATATTTTTACTTAATATGTATAAATTTTTACTTAATATGTATAAATAGAAAATTATGTATAAATAGAAAATAAAAATGTCTAAATAAATAGAAAATAAAATTTTTTGATTTAGATCGATCTAAACCTTATGTTTTTCACTTTTAAAAATATGTGAAATTCGAGATATAATCCCATCGACGTATTGAATAATATAAATAAATGAAATCCAATCTTGCATTATAAGAAAATATGAAATTGAATGGATCTATATCCATAATATGGATACTTAAGAATGAATAAGATTTTCCAAATTCTGTAACATAGCTTAGCTATGAAGAAATCAGAAGTCTGCAAAAAAAAAGATCAAAAACTTTCAGTATTTTTTCTTTGAAAACTGGAATATTTTCAAAATATTTTCAATTATATTATATAGAATCTATAGAGAAGAAAAAAAGCCTGCTATCGAAGTTTAACAGATGATCATCACATTACAAATTCGATGCTCTAAGTTCTGAGCTAAGTGGGCTCACATAAGAAATAAGAAAAAACTGTCGAAATTCAGAAAATCTAAGATCTGAATTATGAATTTAGGTATTCTATATGTAAGTTAAACCATCTAATTCATAATTTTTTAGTTTGAAAACCTTTTTTTTTCCAGAAAAAATAGTAAATAGTTTATTCACTATGATATGTTTATCATTTGTTTCCATATAATGAAATTCAATTGAAGATTCTATATCTATATTAAAATATATAGAAAAATATTTTAATACAATTGGAAAAGATTGGTCTTAATAAAAGAATAAAATAAAAAAGAAAAGAAGAATAGAAAAAGATACAATCTTTATTTCGATTAACTGAAGTTTTGAATTTCATTTGAAAAAAAAAATAAATGTAGAACTTTAGATTATTGAAAATAACTAATTAATTAATAAAATCATTTCTGACTAAACTAAAAAATAAATAAAAAAATGGATGAGATATTAGAAATAGAAGAGAAATAGATAAAAATAAAAATTGCATTTTAGTCTCAAAAAAAGAAGAAAGAAAAGGGGATATGGCGAAATTGGTAGACGCTACGGACTTACATTGGATTGAGCCTTGGTATGGAAACTTGCTAAGTGTTAACTTCCAAATTCAGAGAAACCCTGGAATTAAAAAAGGGCAATCCTGAGCCAAATCATTTTTTTATTTTGAAAAAATAGAAAAAAATATATAATATATATATATAGAATATTAATATTCTATTATTCTATTATTATAAATTCTATATTTTAGAATTTATATTTTATAAAAAAAAAAGATAGGTGCAGAGACTCGATGGAAGCTATTCTAACGAATAGAGTTTATTATGTTGCATTGCTAGAATTTATCTTTCGAGACGAGATAAAAGAAAGGATAGCCGTCTATACCAAAAACGTAGGTATATACTGATTGATTAAATGTTAAATCATAATAACAATCAAATAATATTTTTCATATGAATTAAGAAATTGCTATTGATTATGGAATAGCAAATTCCTATATTTTGATGAATTCAAAAAATAATGAATCCTTTATGGTGAATTGATTCGAATATGAAGTTCAATGAAAAAAAAACTCAATTTATTAGTAATAAATTTAATATATTATATTAATTATAGTATAGAGTTTTTTATATTGAAAAAATGATGATAAATCCAAGAAGAATAAAGAGAGAGTCCATTCTACATGTCAATATTGACAACAATGAAATTTATAGTAAGAGGAAAATCCGTCGATTTTTTAAATCATGAGGGTTCAAGTCCCTCTATCCCCAATAAAAAGCCCATTTGATTTCCTAAATTTTTCTTCTTTTTTTTTATTTTGATGAAAAAGTGAAAAAAGATTTACTAAACTTTCTAATTCATTCTAGTTTTTCATTTGGCAAATAGATCTTCAAAAAAAATGCATTTTTGCAATATTTCTATATGCTTTTAAAATAAAAGCATATGAAAAGAATCTAAGCATAGGCAAAGAATCTCTATATTGAAATAATTACCAATTAATATAAATATTTTAACATTTACTATTCAAATTTTTTTGAATAAATTTTTTGTTGGGCTCAATTTTTTAATTGACGTAGATACAAGGGTATAGGTACGAGTATTCTACTCAGGTGATTCACAATAAATTTGTGAGGATAGCCGGGATAGCTCAGTTGGTAGAGCAGAGGACTGAAAATCCTCGTGTCACCAGTTCAAACCTGGTTCCTGGTAAGACAAAAATAAAAAATATTGGGTAAAAATTAATTCTATTTATAGAATTTTATTCTAATTAAAATATTCCAATTTATTATTAAAATATTCTAATTAATTAAAAAATATAATTATATAGATATTTTTTTTTTGAGTATATAAACTCAATTTTTTATATTATTATTTTATCTTTATACATTTATACATGTATATGTATATATACAATGTTTTTTATACAATGTTTTTTCATCTTTTCTATATAAAGAAATAGAAACATCATTTTTGAAAGATAATAATATTCGAAATTAAAAAAAAAACTCTTTACTTTAGCTTTAGATAAAGAGTTGGAGGATAAGAATAGATAGAAAGAATGCTTTTTCAAATTTGATACCTTTTTATTTCAAAATTTGGTATTTCTTTATTTTTCTTTCTATTTATTCTGTTTCTTTCTTGCTTACCTTACTTTCTGAAGTACAATTCTAAAATCTTCAGCTGATAGAAAATAAATAAATATTTTATTTCTTTCTCCTCCAAATGAAAAAATCTAAATACTGTTAGCTTAGTATATCATGATTCGAATAAGAATCCAGCAGATATTTTGTTTATTTCATCTAAAATAGAATTTCAAAATATTCATTGACTTGAATAATGAAATTTGAAGTCGTGTCATATAAATGAACATTAGTTTTTTATCATTCAAAGGGCATCTTGCATTTCATAGAAATTTGGAGTAATATAGTCCTTACGCAAGGGCCAACCTATCCAACTTTCAGGCATTAAGATACGTTTAAGACGCGGATGATTATCATAAGAGATTCCCAACATATCATAAGATTCACGTTCTTGAAAATCAGCACTTCTCCAAATCCATAAAACAGACGGAATTCTAGGATTATTTCTTGACACAAATACTTTTATACATATCTCTTCTGGATGATCTATATCATATTGTATTCTTGTAAGATGATATACACTACCTAAAAATCCCCCAGGTGCTACATCATAAACACACTGGGAGCGTAAATAATTGTAACCATATACATATAAAATGACAGCAATGGAGTCCCAATCCTCGGCCTTTATTTGTAAGGTTTCTATTCCTCGAGAATCAAAGCCTAAAGATCTATGAACTAGTTCATGATTGACTAGCCAATCAGATAAATAATTTTGCAAACGATCCTCCTCCATTCTATTGATCTCTCTGACATTATTATGTAGAAATTAAGTATTTCACCAAAAAATTGGAAAGTAAAAGTAAAGGTTGACTTGCTCTTTCTTAATTCTGCAAAAAATAACCTTACCTAATTAAGGTTAGTTCGTAAAAAGGTACTCAATATTTAGATCTAAAAAATTTTTAGAAGATTTTTCTTTTTTCTGAAGTAGATTGTGATTGATTTATCCATTCCTGATCGTAATTTCCAATATGAGTACTGTCTTGAACAATAAATTGATGATTAGTAGTAAAACATCGATTTTCTTCTTGAGATCTAATTCTATCTTCAACTATTTCTCGAGATATCTTTTTACGAAGTTTTGTTATAGCATCTATAACTGCCTCTGGTTTAGGCGGGCATCCCGGTAAATAAACATCCACAGGAATTAGCTTATCAACTCCCCGAACAGTACTATAAGAATCAGTACTGAACATTCCCCCTGTTATAGTACAAGCTCCCATAGCAATGACATATTTTGGTTCAGGCATTTGTTCATATAATCGCACTAAAGAAGGAGCCATTTTCATTGTTACAGTACCAGCTGTTAAAATGAGGTCCGCTTGCCTAGGACTTGATCTTGGTACCAATCCATAACGATCAAAATCAAATCGCGAACCTATTAATGAAGCAAATTCAATAAAACAACAACTAGTACCATATAAAAGAGGCCATAAACTGGAAAGTCTTGACCAATTTGAAAGATCATTTGATGTAGTTGAAATAACTGAATTGGAGGTTGTTTGATCAAGTAACGAGAACTCAATCAAATTCATAACCGTCTTAGTGTTAACGGAATTTTGTTCTTGTTTTTTTTTTAGTTTTTCTGAATATTTAGTTAAGACCATTCTAATGCTCCTTTTCGCCATGCATAAACTGAACCACCAATTAGGATAAGCACGAAAATTAAAGCTTCGATAAATAAAGATACACCTAATATATCGAAACTCATTGCCCATGGATAAAGAAAGACTGTTTCAACATCAAAAACAACAAAAACAAGAGCAAACATATAATAGCGAATTCGGAATTGTAACCAAGCATCTCCCATCGGTTCTATACCTGATTCATAAGTAGAAAGCTTTTCTGGTCCTTCACGAACCGGGGCTAAAAGTGCTGAAATCAAAAATGCTAAGATAGGCAAAAGGGTTGATATTATGAGAAATGCCCATAAAATATCATATTCATGAAGCAGAAACATAAATGTACTCCTTCGTAAAAATGGAAATATGCTGAATTAATTAATTCGAATTAGCATTGTTAATTCATCCAGAACTTCTTCTCCTAAGTGAAACAAGAATATATTTTTCTCAAACAAACGAATTGACTTTGTGACATGTCTTGTTTAAAGATTCTATTTCATTCAATTCATTTAGAATTTCCATTCTAGTCTAGTTAGATATAATGTAAACATAAGATCTTTTTAGACAGACGAGAAAAATTTCTCTCATTTGGTTTCACCTTCTATTTTTTTTTTAGTTCTATCTTTTATTCCAAAAGTCCAAAAGATAGAATAAATAATAAATAAAAAAATATCTTACTTAAAAAATTACATAGTAAAAGACTATTAAGAATATAATAATATATTGGAACTTAATACATTCCATTAATTAATTAGATTAATTAGGATATTATAATCTTATCTTAATATCTTAAAAGATATTAAGAGAGATAGTTCTCTAAACATACAAAAAAAAAAGTCTTGAAAAATGAAATGGATTAGGGCTATACGGACTCGAACCGTAGACCTTCTCGGTAAAACAGATCAAACTGAATTTCTTATCAAAATGATTCGAACTGTTTCAAAGACCCAACATGCATTTTGTTGCATTGGGCTCTTTCATTAACTGAAAAAAAATCAGTTAATCCACCATATTTTTTCTTTATGAAAAAAATAAAGATAAAAAGATGATTCCGTGTGCTCTGATTCATTATAGGTATCCTGATCTAAGAGCAATACCAAAGTTTTTCAAAGAAGGGTTAGCTTGACTTAGGTCTGCCTTCGGCCTATTTTATTTCACCTAGGTGAAATGAAATTAATAGAATTAAGAAAATCTCTATCGTTCCACAGCAAGTATGACACTTTATACACCTTAAAGTGTCATAGGACGAAAAGAGGTTTTTTGAGGTCCTTATACTCATTATGCCTAGCATTGAATAGATTGGGTATTAACCTTATCAACTAGCAAATCAATGACGGGTTTTATTCGATTTTGTATCGAAAATCACATCAGAATCGAACTAAACCAAGTATTTGTCAGGCTATTGTTCTCCCTTAATTTCCAATCTATGGAGTAAGACATTGATTTTTGAATGTTCATTGCATAATAAGCTTCTTTGAAAAACATTGGCGCACGTGTAAACGAGGCGCTCTACCAACTGAGCTATAGCCCTTGTACGAAAAATCTTAACACAAAAAATATTTCTTGTCAAGCCTAATCCATATGATAAATTTCTGAATCTATTTACTTTTAATAGATTGGTATTGCTTAGATAGAATATTCTATCTATAATTAGAAAAGTGATAGAATCTTATTTTTGGTTTTTAACTACCTACTTAACTCAGTGGTTAGAGTACTGCTTTCATACGGCGGGAGTCATTGGTTCAAATCCAATAGTAGGTAGAACTTATTAGATAAGATACTCTTGCATTGACCTTGGTATGTAATCTAATAAGTTAATTTTGATATTTCATTCTTTTTTTCTTTGTATCTGATTCAACCTGATTTTTTTCAATTCGAAGAAGACAGTATCAAAAACCACTAAGAAATATTTTTGACAGCCTCTACTCGTGTCCTAGCTCGTCTAAGAGCTAGATTCGCTTCAATGACTTGTCTTTTACCCGTAGCTTTCCTCAAGTTAGCTTCAGCTATTTCAAGAGTTTCTTGAGCTTCTTGCGGATCAATGTCAGTACTTTTCTCTGCATCATTTCCTAAAATGATGATTTCATTATTTCCAATTCTGGCAAAACCACCCATTAGAGCCACCCTTAACCATTGGTCGTTGAGGCGTATTCTCAAAAGACCTATATCGACAGCTGTGGCAATAGGAGCGTGATTTGGTAATACACCAATTTGACCACTATTTGTAGATAAAATGATTTCTTTTACTTCTGAATCCAGAATAATTCGATTAGGAGTCAGTACACAAAGTTTTAAGGTCATTTCTTCAATTTGCTTTATAAAGTTATAGCTTTCGCGGTAGCTTCATCGATGTTACCCACCAAATAAAAAGCTTGCTCGGGCAATGCGTCTAATTCTCCGCCAAGAATCTGTTGAAATCCCCTAATGGTTTCTGCAAGACCAACATATTTTCCTGGAGAACCAGTAAAGACTTCTGCCACGAAGAAGGGTTGTGATAAGAAACGCTCAATTTTTCGTGCTCTTGCTACAGTTAAACGATCTTCCTCAGATAATTCATCTAATCCGAGAATCGCTATAATGTCCTGAAGTTCTTTGTAACGTTGTGAAGTTTGCTTAACTCTTTGCGCAGTTTCATAATGTTCATTGCCAACAATGTTTGGTTGTAACATAGTAGATGTTGAATCTAGGGGACTCACTGCTGGATAAATACCTTTGGCAGCTAATGGTCTTGATAGTACGGTAGTAGCATCTAAATGTGCAAATGTTGTAGCAGGAGCAGGGTCAGTCAAGTCATCTGCAGGTACGTAAACTGCTTGGATTGAAGTTATAGCTCCCTTTTTGGTAGAAGTAATTCTTTCTTGCAAAGAACCCATTTCTGTACTAAGGGTGGGTTGATAACCAACTGCGGAAGGCATTCTACCTAATAAAGCGGATACCTCTGATCCTGCTTGGACAAAGCGAAAAATATTGTCGATGAATAGAAGCACATCTTGTTTATTAACATCTCGGAAATATTCTGCCATAGTTAGGGCAGTTAAACCAACTCTCATACGAGCTCCTGGGGGTTCATTCATTTGACCATAGACTAGAGCTACTTTTGATTCCGAAAGATTTTTTTCATTAATAACTCCGGATTCTTTCATTTCAATATAAAGATCATTTCCTTCACGAGTACGTTCTCCTACTCCACCAAATACGGATACACCTCCGTGAGCTTTAGCAATGTTGTTGATCAATTCCATGATCAGTACTGTTTTGCCTACTCCAGCTCCCCCGAATAGTCCGATTTTTCCTCCACGGCGGTAAGGAGCTAAAAGATCTACTACTTTAATACCTGTTTCAAAGATTGATAATTTTGTATCTAATTCTATAAAAGCAGGTGCAGATCTATGAATAGGAGATATTGTACTAATATCCACAGGGCCTAAATTATCAATAGGTTCCCCAAGAACGTTGAAAATTCGTCCGAGGGTCGCTCCACCAACTGGAACACTTAAAGCAGCCCCTGTATCAATCACTTCCATTCCTCTCGTTAAACCATCTGTAGCACTCATAGCTACAGCTCTAACGAGACTATTTCCTAATAATTGTTGCACCTCACAAGTAACATTAATCTGCTGACCAACCGTATCTCGACCCTTAACTACCAAAGCATTATAAATATTAGGCATTTTCCCCGGAGGAAAGACAATATCGAGTACTGGGCCAATAATTTGAGCGATATGTCCTATATTTTGTGTGGAAACCACAGGACTAGAAGTAGTAGGATTCATAATTAGAAAAATTTAAATATTTTGCAATTTTTTTTTTGCATAGTATCAAAGCAAAAACCAAAGCAAAAACCAATGTTCAATAGCAAGCTGATCAATTTAATTCAATAAAAAAGAAAACGAAAATAACATTTTTTTTAGTTAACGATCTAACCGATTGAATTTGAATCTTATTAAATTCGTTATTCATTCAATTTCAATAAGTTCTTTCTTAGGTTCAGTCAATCTTTTTTTATTTTTTCATCTAGATTAGATTTCTGTTTTTAAATTCTTTTGTGGATGAATTATGCTTATTTTCACATCTAGGATTTAGATATACAAAACATATCACTGTCAAGCGGAAAATCCGTAAATATTCTGATTTTCAAAATAGATATTATAATATAGGAAAAAAAATCCCATTAGAAATTTATCAATTTGCAAAACAAGAATAAGAATTGGATTCGCTTGCACTATAAATATGAAAGAACATATAATTAAGGGTGTATTTGGTGCATCAAATCTAATTAAGGGTGTAGCACCAAATACACCGAAAAATACCTCCAATATAATATAATGTCATGTTAGCATAACAATTAGAAATCTTAATTGATTTTTTTTTGAAATGAAAGATTTTTACTGCATTTAAAGTCCATCTCGAGTAGATCTTGTTCTTTTGAGAATTCTTAATTAATAAGTTGTAAAAAGGGGCTTATGTCACCACAAACAGAGACTAAAGCTTATGTTGGGTTTAAAGCAGGGGTTAAAGATTACAAACTTACTTATTATACTCCTGAGTACGAAACCAAAGATACTGATATCTTGGCAGCGTTCCGAGTAACTCCTCAACCCGGAGTCCCTCCTGAAGAAGCAGGAGCTGCAGTAGCGGCGGAATCTTCTACTGGTACATGGACAACTGTTTGGACTGATGGACTTACCAGTCTTGATCGTTACAAAGGGCGATGCTATCATATCGAGCCTGTTGCTGGAGAAGAAAATCAATATATTGCCTATGTAGCTTATCCTTTAGACCTTTTCGAAGAAGGTTCTGTTACTAACATGTTTACCTCAATTGTAGGTAATGTATTTGGTTTCAAAGCCTTACGAGCTCTACGCTTGGAAGACTTACGAATTCCCCCTGCTTATTCAAAAACTTTCCAAGGTCCACCTCACGGTATCCAATCTGAAAGAGATAAGTTGAACAAGTATGGTCGTCCTCTATTGGGATGTACTATTAAACCAAAATTGGGATTATCCGCAAAGAATTACGGTAGAGCATGTTATGAATGTCTACGTGGTGGACTTGATTTTACCAAAGATGATGAAAACGTAAACTCACAACCATTTATGCGTTGGAGAGATCGTTTCTTGTTCTGTGCCGAAGCAATTTATAAATCACAAGCCGAAACAGGTGAAATCAAAGGGCACTACTTGAATGCTACTGCAGCTACATCTGAAGAAATGATCAAAAGAGCAGTATTTGCTAGAGAATTAGGAGTTCCTATCATCATGCATGACTACTTAACTGGGGGATTCACTGCAAATACTAGTTTGGCTTTTTATTGCCGTGATAATGGTCTACTTCTGCACATCCACCGCGCAATGCATGCAGTTATTGATAGACAGAAAAACCATGGTATGCATTTCCGTGTACTAGCTAAAGCATTACGTATGTCTGGTGGAGATCATATTCACTCTGGTACAGTAGTAGGTAAACTGGAAGGGGAGCGTGAGATGACTTTAGGTTTTGTTGATTTACTACGTGATGATTATATTGAAAAAGATCGTAGCCGTGGTATCTTTTTCACTCAAGATTGGGTCTCTATGCCTGGTGTTATACCTGTGGCTTCCGGGGGTATCCATGTTTGGCATATGCCTGCTTTGACTGAAATCTTTGGAGATGATTCTGTACTTCAATTTGGTGGCGGAACCTTAGGACACCCTTGGGGAAATGCACCTGGTGCAGTAGCTAACAGGGTTGCTTTAGAAGCGTGCGTACAAGCTCGTAATGAAGGACGTGATCTTGCTCGTGAAGGTAATGAAATTATTCGCGCAGCAGCTAAATGGAGTCCAGAATTAGCCGCTGCTTGTGAAGTATGGAAAGCAATCAAATTTGAATTCGATCCGGTAGATAAACTAGATAAAGCGAAATAGAAAGATCAAAAAAAAGCGCACATAATTCAGTAAGTTCTACCATAATTCAGTAAGTTTTACTAAATTGATTGCAATTCAACTCGGCCCAATCTTTTCCTAAAAAAAGGATTGAGCCGACTACGGATTTGATGAGAGCATGTACTATGGTTCGGTCAACCTTGTTTCTGATAGAAACAGTTATGGGATCGCATCTCTCCCATTCCTGAGCTATCTAAATAGTACGAAAAGAAGGCCCGACTACAAGTTGTTTAGGAGTAGTGGCCTTGAGTTTCTCGACCTTATTAATTAGTAGGCAGGGAAGGGATATAACTCAGCGGTAGAGTGTCACCTTGACGTGGTGAAAGTCATCAGTTCGAGCCTGATTATCCCTAACCTAAAGCCAATCTGAGTTGTTCTGTTTGGGCTTAGTTTGCTAAAAAGGCCTTAACGAATAAATAAATAAACTTCATAAGACTTCAATAATATATTATTGAAGTAATAAAAAATAGCAAAACCGTGATACTAAAAAAAACAAGAAAATCACTATTTTAATTTCCTATTCATTTGCTAATTTTAGAAAATTAGCTTTTGACTGATTTATTGCATTTTGGTAGAATATATATCGATAGTCACTTGGTCGAGGTTCTATAAAAAAGGAAAATATTTTCCTATTCATTTTCGAATTTTCTAATTCTCATTTTTGCTATTGCTTTCGAAATCAATAGAAGTTCTATTATTTCAATAATAAAAAAGTAGTTAGATCGTGGAATCTAACATTTTTAGGAGGTTTCCAGTATGGCTGACTTCAATATTTTTTTTGCTACAGGATTGACTTATTTTCAGTAAAAATCGATGACTCTGACTACTTTTATAGTCAGAGTAGGTAAGGATGGATCTATGAATTCTTGGGACTCAGAATCATCTTCTAAGTTGGATATGGAAGGACTAGAAAAAAAGTTGGATATGGAACAACTAGAAAAAAAAGTGGAAGAAATAGAAAAAGAAGCCCTAAAAATCAAAGACCACATTCACGTGGGAATACAAAGCTTTTTAGGCATCTTTTCTAATTCGAGTAATTCGGAGATTCATGAAATAAATATCTTCCAAGAGATTCATAAAGAAAAAGGTTCTACCCATGAAGCAAACATAATCCCTTATCAATTTGTTCTTGTTTTTAAGAATGGGCTTGGCTTATAGACATTTTAAATAATCATGTGTTTGAACCTATTTATTTTATTCTAATTTGACTTTCGAGAAAAAATGTTCAAAAAAAAGAGGGGTAGGAATTGGGGAAAAACTATTCCAAACCTAATATATTTAACAGTTATCAAAGAATCGATAAAAGAATTCCTCTCGGATTGGGAGGACGAACTAAATTTGAATTCCGAGGTCCTGAAAAGTTTAGGAGCTCCACATTTATTTCCTTGTCTCTTTCTTTATCTCAAAAGTATTGTCGATGTATATATATAGTATAGCAAATGCAAATTGAATAAAGAAAAAGAATTCTAAGATTTCTGAA